TCCCTTTCGATTTGTTTATAGTGTTATTGTAAAGAATCTTTTTCTTGTTTTCCACATTTTTCTTTTCTCTGTTGATGTATATATATTAATTATTCTGCCATTTTTTTCTTTTTTTTTTTTTGATTATAATATAATAATGTACAATAGAATATGAAAAAGAAAATTCTATTCTAAAAATAAAATATATAAAATATATATAGAATAAAAATAGAATCCAAAAATACTTAAATTAAAAAAGGAGGATTTGAAATGCGAGATCTAAAAACATATCTTTCCGTGGCACCGGTAGTAAGTACTCTATGGTTCGGGGCTTTGGCGGGTCTCTTGATAGAGATCAATCGTTTTTTTCCAGATGCATTGATATTCCCCTTTTTTTCATTTTAGTTATTGACACGGGAAGGGGTGAAAAAGATTATAGATCCAATTAAATATATGTAATTAATCTCTTCTTTTTTATTTCTTCTTTTTTAGAATTGTAATAAAATAAGTTAGAAAAGAGAAAGAATATTAAAGGGTTAAATTAGGCCTCATTTAAATTCGGAGTGGAACTCGGAATCTGGTCCAGGCTTCAATGGAATTGAATTATTAATTCAATTCCATTTCTATTAATAATAGAATGAAACCAGAAATCGAAACGGAATGCCTAGGATGGGGTAAAAATATTCTACAAAATACTTTAACAAGTGAAAATACTGTATTTATTGCAGTAATGAAATATAGTTCGAAATCATTGCATTATTTTTGTACTATATAGAGTGAAATCTTTCCAAATTTTATTTCGAATTTTGAATTTCTTTTTTTTTTTATTAGATTCGAATCCGAAAATCGAAGAGTTAAGTGAATTAAAAACCCAAAGGAGGTTCATGGCCAAGGGTAAAGATATCCGAGTAACTGTTATTTTGGAGTGTACCGGTTGTGATAAAAAGAATATTAATAAGGAATCAACTGGTATTTCTAGATATATTACTCAAAAGAATCGACACAATACGCCTAGTCGATTGGAATTGAGAAAATTTTGTCCCCGCTGTTGCAAGCATATAATTCACGCAGAAATAAAGAAATAGAAAAAATGGATCGCTTGTGTGTTACCCTTCCAACCAAAGAACATAACATGTAAAATGATCCATTTTTTTATATATATACTATAATCTATAATTTATAGTTTAATTTTATACATATATATATCCTTATATAAAAACATATATTAAAAAAGTAAGAATAAAAAAAACAAATCCTCTCTTGTAATAAATGTTATTTTTGGAATAGGAATAAAACCATGGAAAAATCTAAGCGACTCTTTCTTAAATCCAAGCGATCTTTTCGTAGGCGTTTGCCTCCGATCCAATCGGGGGACCGAATTGATTATAAAAACATGGGTTTAATTAGTCGATTTATTAGTGAACAGGGAAAAATATTATCCAGACGCGTAAATAGATTGACCTTGAAACAACAACGATTAATTACGATTGCTATAAAACAAGCTCGTATTTTATCTTCGTTACCTTTTCTTAATAACGAAAAACAATTTGAAAAAAGCGAGTCGACCGCTAAAACTACTACTTTAAAAAAAAAAAAATAGAAATTAAAAATTTGAAATAAAATTGGAATTTAGATTCAAATTAAACATAGATTGATGTTTTGTTTGAAAACAACAGCAATTCCATTTTGGTTGTTATGTTGTAAGAAACAAGATAATCGGTGACGAATAAATTTTTTTTAAGCATGGTTGTTTATTTTGACAGCTTTATCATATGATAAAGCTGTCAAAATAAACAATTTTGGATTCTATACCTTCCCAGAGTACAGTCTCGGGGGATTTTTAGTTTTTATGATATCTTTGGCAATCATAAAAAAACAATTCTCTTTTAATATAGCTATTTGTGCAACTATTTTACGATTAAGAAGCAATTGCTTCGTGTATAGATTATATATTAAATTACTGTAAATATAATATACTTTAGGATTCTCACGAATTACTGCATTTATTCGACTAATCCATAAACCACGAAAATCTCTTTTTTTCCTATCCCTATCCCGATGAGCCGAAACCAAAGCTTTAATTTTCTGTTGAGTAATAGTTCGAGTAAGTCTTGAATGAGCTCCGCGAAAGCTTGATGTAAATAAACGAATTTTTGTCCTCCGTTTCCGAGCAATATATCCTCGTTTAATTCTGGTCATTGAATAAATGAGATTTGGATGAATAACTATTTGATTTTTTTTAAGTTATTCTTTTCTACTTCCTAGTCTATTAATAACAAAAATGGATTCTTCCAATGTATAAAAAAAAATTCCAATGGCTCTTGCTACTATAACCTCCCCAACCACGATTTTTTCTAAATATTGAACCTAAAAATAACAAATTGCATTGATACTAGGTATCAAAAAACATAGTATATAGTAAATGAAATAGGACATAGATAAAAAAATGGTGGGTTCCTTCGTTTCTATGATTTTTTTTATAAACGAACAGGTCCTCTCTATACACCGGAGCCTTTTTTTTTCATTTTTATATTCATTTAATTAATGTTATTGGTAACTTGTACAGTTCACACTATTTGACTCTACCCATCTAATATCTAGTAAATAGGTTTTTACAACGAAATCTAGTTATACAGTAACGGTATTTAAGTATGAAATTTTGCTGGGTAGCTGACCCTTTTATTCCGTTCTTCCTAAATTCATTAAGGACATAATTTCTCTTTAATTGAAATTCAATTTTCTCCGCTTAATGGATAACTTAATTATTTGTTCCCAATGTAAAGTTTTTGTAATCTTAAATTGCAATTTAAGGTTATTGAGTTTGCACCAATCCAAATCATAAATTTTATATTTATACATGATAGAAGAATTTATATATTATTAATATATAATTAAGTTAAGATAGTGTGAATGGAATTGTGAATGGAAAAATTCCATTCACACTATCTTAACTTAACCGATCGCCAATACTGAAAAAATGAAATAGGTTTTTTCTTATTATATGATCTGAACGAGTCGCACATACACCCTGGTACACGTTCCTCGGCGCTGAGGGCATCCCCGAAGAGCTGGGGATTTTGTGACGTTTCGAATTGGCTGTCTTGTGTTTCTAATAAGTTGTTTCATAGTTGGCATGGTGAGTTGTATATCTATCTATATATAATGAGCGGGTTTAGATCAATCCTAACCCGATGATTCTGAATTATTTATATCCTATTAATTCTGAATTATTTCTATCCTATTATTCATAGATATTTTTTATATTAAAACTAAAGGATTCAAAAATGAAATTGCAAATTCTTTATTTTTTTAGAATAATCTTTGCTACTAATTTTTTATTCAACTGCTACAAGATCCACAATTCCATGAGCTTGGGCTTCTGCTGCTGACATAAAAGCATCCCTTTCCATGTCTTCGGATATAACCCATAAAGGTTTGCCCGTTCTTTGCATATAAACCCTTGTGATAGTTTCACGCAGTTTCAGCAGTTCTTCCGCTTCCACGATAAATTCTCCCGTTTGTCCCTCATAAAAAGAACTAGCGGGTTGGTGGATCATTACCCTGATTATATAACTTAATAAGTGTTTCCCTTATCTTGATAAAGATTTTGATAAGGATTTCTCCTATATAGGTAAAGATTTTCTTTATTCCCCAAACAAAGGTAAAAGGGATAAATACAAATAAGAAAATAAATGAGCAAAAATAAGATTCAAGAACCGTACAAGCATTTTCTGCGTATTAATGCATACGGCTTTTCCAAGTATGCATTTCATTTTTTTCCTCTATGGATAGAGGAAAAAAATGAAAAAAGAAGTACAAAATCTATTAGGTCTTTTGGATCCATATCCTTAAATAATAATAATAAACAATACAATAACCAACTTTCTTTTTCATTTTTGAAGATATTTTTAAATACTATGATGGTTCCGTTGTTTTTTTTTTTTTTATTTTGTTTGTTATTCAACAATCCAAAAGTTTCTTTTTTTGCATATTTTACGTTTTCTTCTAATTAAAATAAAATTTTTTTTTTTTACTAATTTTCTGGTATGAAAAAAACATAAAAGTCTGTGACACTAAAATTAAACTAGGTTACTGATAAATCAGATAAAATATTAAATACCCTCTTTTTCATACTACTCTTTCTATATATAATCGAATAGTTTCAATTAAAAAACAAAAATTTGCATATGGAATTCGAAATACCATGCTTTTATTACTTAAAAAATGTTTTATTTAATGGCGAAGGTATAGTCTATATATATTTTCTCAAATAAAAGAATCATTGGCGCCAAGCGTGAGGGAATGCTAAACGTTTGGTAATTTCCCCTCCTGCCAAAATAAAGGATCCCATCGAAGCGGCTAATCCCATACATACTGTCTGTACATCTGGTTGTACAAATTGCATAGTATCATAAACAGCTATTCCGGGTAATACCCAACCCCCCGGAGAATTTATAAACAGATACAAATCTTTATTATCGTCCTCTATACTGAGATATACCATAAGACCAATAAGTTGATTAGATATTTCACTATCAACCTCTTGACCTAAAAAAAGTAATCTTTCTCGATAAAGTCGATTGATTAGGATTCCATTTTTTTCCTTAAGAGCCGTACATGCACCTTTTGATGCATACAGTTCACCAAAAACCATATAAGTAAAAAGGAATCAATGTGTCGATTTTAAATCTCTTTCTCTTTTTATAATGGACTTCTTCGAACTTTTAAAGAAAAAAAATAATATACTCAATTTATTGAACTAACTTCTCATTGATGTATTGCTTTCATCGAGATTGAATCTCAATCACAATGTAATTTTCTTGTTTCTGAATAGACTTTTTCAATTCTTTTAGGTTTCTTTTCTACTCTGAGTAAAGATCTGCCCGATTTGGATTTGCACATATAGCACAAATATTACAATACTATTTCTTTCTTTTTGTTATAACTTCTTTCTTTTTTGAACTTATTATTTAATGTTTTCTGTAAAATATATGATATTATAGAAATAGAAGTGGTGATCGTAGATATATTACCAATTGGTTTTTTTCTAAACAGAGCCTGGGTACTTTATTTTATTGGTCCAACCAAGCCAACCATAAATTATCTATAGTTTTGAATAAGAATCTGAATACCCCCTCTAAAAAATAAAAAAAAAAAATCGATAGAATTTTACTTCATTACACTTCACGCTCCAAATTTTTTATGATTCAAGAATTTTCTTTTTGGGGGTGAAAGAGAGGATATCTCGATCGGGGGAGAAAACGGGGAAATTCCATATGACCTACTATATCTGACAAGTCGCACTATATATCAACCCAAGATGCATCTTCTTCCCCAGGGCTTCGAAAGGGTACTTTTGGAACACCAATGGGCATAAAATGGAGAAATAATAAAGTCATATATCTCACTTTAGTGTGGAAACGTAAGAATTAGCTTATCTATTAAAAAAGATTTACTCGTCTTATATTACATTTATATATTTTTATAAATATATATTTTTATAAATAAATAAAATCAAAAAGGAATACTAAATTAAGTAAAGTTGTTACGAATGAGTTCATTGGGGTGATAAACGAGTATGTCTGCATTTATTTATTTAAATATTCATAGAGAAAGTTGTCAACCCCTCTCGTCTTCTCCCCATTGCGTATTGTTACTTATCGGGTATAAAATAAATCTGTTTCTTTTTCTTTTTACAAAGAGGATTGTTCGATTATTAATAAAAAATTCGAACAAATTTTAATGCTTTTTCTGAGATAATTTACTGAAAGGCTAGAGTCATAGTATAGTTTTTTCCAGTGCAATAAAGTTACATAGTGTCTATTTTTTTGTTGATATAAGGGGTATTTTCATGGGTTTACCTTGGTATCGTGTTCATACTGTTGTATTAAATGATCCGGGCCGTTTGCTTTCTGTTCATATAATGCACACAGCTTTGGTTGCTGGTTGGGCTGGTTCGATGGCTCTATATGAATTAGCAGTTTTTGATCCCTCTGATCCTGTTCTTGATCCAATGTGGAGACAGGGTATGTTCGTTATACCTTTTATGACTCGTTTAGGAATAACTAATTCGTGGGGCGGTTGGAATATCACAGGAGGGACTATCACGAATCCGGGTATTTGGAGTTACGAAGGTGTGGCCGGAGCACATATTGTGTTTTCGGGCTTGTGCTTTTTAGCAGCTATTTGGCATTGGGTTTATTGGGATCTAGAAATCTTTAGTGATGAACGTACTGGAAAACCTTCCTTGGATTTGCCCAAAATTTTTGGGATTCATTTATTTCTTGCAGGGGTGGCTTGTTTTGGTTTTGGCGCATTTCATGTAACAGGATTGTATGGTCCTGGAATTTGGGTGTCTGATCCTTATGGACTAACTGGAAGGATACAATCCGTAAATCCCGCGTGGGGTGTGGAAGGTTTTGATCCTTTTGTTCCTGGGGGAATAGCTTCTCATCATATTGCAGCAGGAACGTTGGGCATATTAGCGGGTCTTTTCCATCTTAGTGTGCGTCCGCCCCAACGTTTATATAAAGGATTACGTATGGGAAATATTGAAACCGTCCTTTCCAGTAGTATTGCTGCTGTGTTTTTTGCAGCTTTTGTCGTTGCTGGAACTATGTGGTATGGTTCAGCAACAACCCCCATTGAATTATTTGGTCCTACCCGCTATCAATGGGATCAGGGATACTTCCAACAAGAAATATATCGAAGAGTTGGTGTTGGACTAGCCGAAAATCAAAGTTTATCAGAAGCTTGGTCTAAAATTCCCGAAAAATTAGCTTTTTACGATTACATCGGTAATAATCCAGCAAAAGGGGGGTTATTTAGAGCGGGCTCAATGGACAATGGAGATGGAATAGCCGTCGGTTGGTTAGGACATCCCATCTTTAGAGATAAAGAGGGGCGTGAGCTTTTTGTACGTCGTATGCCTACTTTTTTTGAAACATTTCCTGTTGTTTTGGTGGACGGGGACGGAATTGTTAGAGCTGATGTTCCTTTTCGACGGGCAGAATCTAAATATAGTGTCGAACAAGTAGGTGTAACCGTTGAGTTCTATGGTGGCGAACTTAATGGAGTCAGTTATAGTGATCCCGCTACTGTGAAAAAATATGCTAGACGTGCTCAATTGGGTGAAATTTTTGAATTAGATCGTGCTACTTTGAAATCAGATGGTGTTTTTCGTAGCAGTCCAAGGGGTTGGTTTACTTTTGGACATGCTTCATTTGCTCTGCTATTCTTTTTCGGGCACATTTGGCATGGTGCTAGAACTTTGTTCAGAGATGTTTTTGCCGGTATCGACCCAGATTTAGATGCTCAAGTAGAATTTGGAGCATTCCAAAAACTTGGAGATCCAACTACAAGAAGACAGGCAGTTTGATAGAACATTCTTTTGTTGTTTTTCAACTTTTTTGTTAGGATTTTGAATTTCACATAGAGAACTAGATAAATCTGGATGCATTTACTCTGGTTCTTTCTTTTTTATCTGGGAAATGCACCCCAATAAACAGGTATGAAAGCTATAATTGTAAACCACGATCAAATCTATGGAAGCATTGGTTTATACATTCCTCTTAGTCTCGACTTTAGGAATTCTTTTTTTCGCTATCTTTTTTAGAGAACCCCCTAAAGTTCCAACGAAAAAAACGAAATAATTTTTATTATCTTAGTTGAAGTAATGAGCCCCCCCTATTGGGGGGCTCATTACTTCAACTAGTCCCCATGTTCTTCGAATGGATCTCTTAGTTGTTGAGAGGGTTGCCCAAAAGCAGTATATAAGGCATACCCAGTAAAACTTACAAGTAAACCAGATATAGAGATGGCAATTAGGGTTGCTGTTTCCATTATTATAATTATAAAGTGTCAAGATCATAATAGATCTATAGGATAAGATCCTTATATTTACATCGGAATGGTATACAAAGTCAACAGATCTCAATGAATAAAAAATCGTATTTATGGCTACGCAAACGGTTGAGGATAATTCTAGATCTGGTCCAAGACAAACTGGTATAGGGAATTTATTGAAACCATTAAATTCAGAATATGGTAAAGTAGCTCCGGGGTGGGGAACTACCCCTTTGATGGGTGTTGCAATGGCTCTATTTGCGATATTTCTATCTATTATTTTAGAGATTTATAATTCGTCCATTTTACTGGATGGAATTTCTATTAATTAGATTTACGAGAATAGAGTAATTAATTTTTCAATAGAAAAGAAAGTTAAGCATTTAGGGTTCTTATTGTTTGTTAGCCTATTCCATTTTTATTTGGTAGTTTGATCGTGGAATTTCTTTGTTTCTGTATTTCCGGAATATGAGTGTGTGACTTGTTTTAATGGATCCTATTGATAGTACAGAACATAAAATAAAATGGATCTGTCATCTTGATAGAGATGGTTTTATCCCGTCAGATATTTATTCTAGTATCTGGAGCACGGAATATAGAAAATTTCTAAAACTATTAGAACTATGATTCATACTAAGTATTTAGACCTCGCAATCGGACTTAAAAAACTTTTCAAAAAGTTATAAAATCAAAATAAATTGAAGAATTTTCATCCTTTAAAACTTCCGGAGCTTACCTTTATTTTGATCAAAGGACAAACGTTTCTTTGGATTTTTTCATTTCATTATATCTATATCTATTCATTGAATAAGTGATGATCCAGCAATTCTTACTCAGGGAATTTTTGGACTTCGATTAAAGGTTTTTTTTGAATCATCGTGGTTATAGTATGAACCTGATGTTTTTTTTTAATTGATTCGTATGGTCCTAACAAGAAAATTCCTATCAATAATCAAAATTTAATAATAATAATAAAGAAGAAAGCAGTTAAATCACATTACACATAAATAAAAAAATGAAGTAAGTAATAGAAAATAGAATATTCAAGAGGCCTGAAAAGATCAAGATAAAGACAAGAGAGCTGACTTGAGATTTTGGCATTATAACCCAAAATAATAGCTTTTGGATTTCTAGTTTTTCTTATCGTCAGAGAAAATTAGAATCATAGGATTAAATCAAGAATTTAAAAACTTTCTATTACAAATATCTGTTTTTGTTACAACCAGTGTAAGTGTATTTGGGTATTTTTGTTTGAGCCGTACGAGATGAAATTCTCATATACGGTTCTCAGGGGGGTCCATTGGTTTACCTATCTCAATAAAGTTTATGATTGGTTCGAAGAACGTCTTGAGATTCAAGCGATTGCCGATGATATAACTAGTAAATACGTTCCTCCTCATGTGAATATATTTTATTGTTTAGGAGGAATTACACTTACTTGTTTTTTAGTCCAAGTAGCAACGGGATTTGCTATGACTTTTTATTATCGTCCGACCGTTACTGAAGCTTTTGCTTCTGTTCAATATATAATGACTGAGGCTAACTTTGGTTGGTTAATTCGATCAGTTCATCGATGGTCGGCAAGTATGATGGTCTTAATGATGATTCTACACGTATTTCGTGTGTATCTCACAGGTGGTTTTAAAAAACCTCGCGAATTAACTTGGGTTACGGGTGTAGTTTTGGGTGTATTGACTGCATCTTTTGGTGTAACAGGTTATTCCTTACCTTGGGACCAAATCGGTTATTGGGCAGTCAAAATTGTAACAGGCGTACCCGACGCGATTCCTGTAATAGGATCGTCTGTGGTAGAGTTATTACGCGGAAGTTCTAGTGTGGGACAATCTACCTTAACTCGTTTTTATAGCCTGCATACTTTTGTACTACCTCTTCTTACTGCTGTATTTATGTTAATGCACTTTTCAATGATACGTAAGCAGGGCATTTCCGGTCCTTTATAGCGAATATAGATCATAGATATTTGTAATCACAATCATTTTTTATTTTGGGGAGGAATATATTTCATTGCTACAAATATGGATTATTTAAAAGAATAAGACATGTATTTGGATATTTCCCTTCAACTTAACAAAAATGGAATTCTTTTTATTATTTACATAAGATACACGAATAGTTGAAGGGAACTCTCCGAAGAAAAAATGGATTATGGGAGTGT